CCGCCCAGTTTGTCAACGTTTTTTGAAATGATACAACAGAAGATGCTTTTGTGCACGACAGAAAAGCTATCCCCAGCAGAACTGTATAATCATTGGTTTTATACCAATGAACAAAAACGAAACAACCTCATCAACGAACTTATCAATCGAATTGAAGCTCTAGACAAGGGGTCTCTTGCTATGGATGTACTCGAAAAAAGAACTAGATTGTGCAATGATGAGACTGAACAAGAATGCTTACCTAAAATATATGATCCTCTTTTGAATGGACCCCATCGTGGAACAATCAAAGAATTGTATTCAGGTTCAAACATGAACGAGTATTTAATAAACTCGATAGAAGATTCTATCGAAACTCTTTGGATAAACAAACTTCATGATATCGCTCTTCCTACTGCCCTTACTACTGATTACCGAGAATTTGAAGAAAAAATAAAAAACACTTTTGATTTAAATTTGATTTAAAATTGTAAATTAAAAATACAGTAAATTACTATAAAAATAAATACATAAAATAAGTAAAAGAAGAGATAAGAAGAGATTCGTCCTCCGCCTACATATTTGATAATTTCTGCTACAAATAAATTTAGAATAGCAACAGCATTCGTAATTCCATCAATTACTTGTTTATCAAAAAAATAACTTAGTTCTGCCAGCCCTCTTATACCTGTAGTTAAGGTTTTTGTATAAATAGCGTCTATGTAACCACGATTATATGACCAATTATATATAAAATTGAGTATTTTGTCCCAAATAATTCTCCTAGGACCCAGTTGAACAGATAAATTTATGAAGTTCAAATTATTAAAATTGGAATAAGCAGGCCCATAGAAAAGAAACGCTATAAATATTCCGAAATATGCTATACTGACTGAAAAAATAGCATTTATCACAAATTCATCCCAATCAAAATCATAATTTGAATGTAAAAAGTTTATTGATGGAGTTAACCATCTGGATAATATATCTAAATGAATTATTCCTTGACCAAAAGGAATTCCTATGGATCCAACGAACAAAGTAACTAAGACCAATATAAGAAGTGGTAATAACATAGTATTGTCCGATTCATAAGGATATGTGGAAATTTTTTTATTGGAAAAATTTTTTATAGTAATAAGAGGCCCCACCATATTGGTTTCTACATTACCAACAATAGGATATACTTTTTTCGAAAAAACAGAAATTCTTTGATTATGATTCATTGTTGATAAAATCAAATTATTTTTTTTTACTTTTTGTCCTTTTTTTCCCCAGATAGATATTGAATGGAACACATTATTTTTTTTGCCGCTGTAATTTTTACAATTACTATTTAAATGACCTTCAAAAGTAAGTAAATACATCCGAAACATATAAAATGCAGTTAATCCTGCTGTGAAACAAGCTATTATTGCAAAAATGGGTGAATACAACCAACTATCATTAAGAATTTCATCTTTGGACCAAAAACAAGCAAGAGGTGGAATACCACAAAGAGAAAGCGTGCCTAAAAAAAATGAAATTTTTGTAATTGGGACATATTTTTTTAAACCACCCATAAGAACCATATTCTGGCTTTTATCTGGGGAATACCCAACAATAGTTTCCATTGAATGAATAATGGAGCCAGATCCTAAAAACAATAATGCTTTCGAATAGGCATGAGTGATCAAATGAAATAAAGCAGTTCGATAAGATCCCATACCTAAAGCTAACATAATATAGCCCAATTGCGACATTGTAGAATAGGCTAGACTTCTTTTAATGTCTCTTTGAGCAAGAGCTAAAGTAGCTCCTAATAGTATTGTTATTATACCTACCAAAGAAATTATATTCAGTATGTAAGGTATGACTGTAAAAAGAGGAAAAAGTCGAGCTACAAGAAAAATTCCTGCTGCTACCATAGTAGCAGCATGTATAAGAGCCGAAATAGGAGTAGGGCCTTCCATAGCATCAGGTAACCATACATGAAGAGGGAATTGCGCAGACTTGGCAACCGAACCTACAAATAATAGGGAAGCACACAAAGTAAGAAATAAAGAATTGTCCCCATTATTATCAATCAAATTATTGGCTATTTCAAATAAATCCCGAAATTCAAAACTCCCCGTTATCCAATAAAGACCTAAGATTCCTAAAAATAAAAAAAAATCCCCTACACGATTAGTTACAAACGCTTTTTGACAAGCAGTTGCGGCAAGGGGTCGTGTGAACCAAAAACCTATTAATAGATACGAACACATTCCAACTAATTCCCAAAAAATATAAATTTGTATCAAATTTGAACTAGTAACTAATCCCAGCATCGAAGCGTTAAAAAAACTAATATAAGCAAAAAATGTCAAATAGCCTTGATCATGAGACATATAATTGTCACTATAAATAAGAACCATTATTCCAACAGTAGTTATTAATATTAACATAATGGAAGTAAGCGGATCTATTAAGTGGCCTAAATCTAAAGCAAAATCATTATTTAAGGTCCAAGACCATACATATTGGTAGGATGGACTGCCATTTATTTGCTGAATAGACAGATTGGCGGAAAAAATCATAACGATACTTAGTAATAAAACACTAAGAAAAGCCCATATACGACGAATATTTTTTGTTGCCGCCGGGAAAAGAAAAAGGCCTACCCCTATTGCTATAGGAACCGGAAGGGGGACGAAAGGTATGATCCACGCATATTGATTCGTATATTCCATAAAAAATAAACCTTTTTTTATTGTTAAATTGTTTCCGATTCACCAACTCTTTTATATTTAGAACGGAGCAAAAAAAAAATAAAGATATGAAAAGACTTTAATAGAAATAGAATTAATATAGAAATAGAATTAAGAATTCTGATGATTTCCAAATAGTCAAATAAAAACGATTAAGTCTGGTTATTCTTTTTTTTTAATTAAAGATTAAGATATATGAACATAGAGAATATAATATTTTCAATCATTTCATTATTACAATAATTTAGTTTATATACATAAAACAAGTCAAAAAATTATGAAAAAAAAAGTACTTGATTCCGAGTATCCTATGATCCACCAATAACTCAACCCGATAAACAAAAAAACAAGGAGATTATTTTCTTATTTTCGTTAATTGAGTCGGAATTCAGAATCATTAATCGGTTGTGAACTAGTCCGTTGGGAAACTGAGTGAGTTGCTTATATTTGTTTCAATAAAGCAACTTAAACTTATACTTGTGATTAATTTTATTGATGTTCGTCGATTTGTTACTCATCACTTCAGTTTGCACAGAGCTGAAATAATAATAAAAATTTCTGGTTCAAATAACATATCGTTTAATAAATTTTTTACTAATGGATACTCATTTTTTCTAATTTTAATTAGATTAGATATACTTTCTTGATCCTCGATCAATTACAATTAATAGAAAGAGTTTTACAGTCTAGTTTTCTTAAATTAGGTAAGGGTTCTTAAACTTTTTGATTTCTTTTTTGAAATTAGATGAAATGCAACATGGCAAAAATAGACAATTGAAACTCTTTTTGATTCTTTTTTACCAATGGAAAGCAACTCAATTTCTATAGCCATGACATGTATATATATAAATATCTTCATTCGAATATAGTTATATATATATAATACTAGTCAGTATAAATAATTCTTTCTTCAAAATATTGTATGTAAATTTGAGTAATAAAAAAATTATATATTTTTTTGAACAATAAATGTCTTCCACATTTAACTATAAAATCAATAACCTCTGCATTTTTGAATGGCGATTCAAAAAAAGCGTATTTCTATGTCCAAAAAGCATATTCGTAAAAATTTTTGGAAAAATCAAGTGTATTGGGCAGGAATAAAAGCTTTTCTTTTGCAAAATCCCTTTCGACCGGGAATTCTAAAAGCTTTTTTGTACAACAAACAAGTAATATATTATATAATAAAGACTTGGAAAAGTCTTGGAATAATCTTAATCGATATGAACCAACGAATTCGATAATTTATAAGATAAGAAATTACCATTAATATGGTAAACTTAATGAGATGCAATTTTCTATTGTCGTATGTTGTAGGATAACATTTTTGTGTCTACTAGACAAAGGCTCGAAAAATTAGGCACAATATATCATTTTTCTCTTTACAAAGTTTTCTCTTTCTCGTTAGTGGGTTTTTGTGGGATGGGGATTGTTATTTTCCCCATCGATTCACTTTTCACAAAAATGATATTTTTATTTTAATTTTAAAAGGCTTATTGGGTTCTGGATGCCGAATATATATTCTATGTTTTAACTTAACTATAGAATACATTAAGATACCTATCCATAAAGCACAATATGCATTCCATAATGAAAAATCGTTTTAGAAATATTGAAGACAAATTTTCACTGGTATATCTACAGCCTACTAATTGGTTTGACTAATACTTAATTAGTTTGATAAATAGTACCACGAATTATGGGTACAATTTAAATCCTAGCAATTGGCAATTTATAGTTAATCCAGTTTTCAACCTATCCAACAAACATTTTAAACCTCCTTACAATTCTCAATTCTCAAATTTTACAAGAACTTAAACCACACGAAAAACCATTCAGTGCGGTTTTAAAACTAACAACAATAGCCCCACCTCACACTACAATTAAGTAAGGTAATGATTATTGAACGTTTAAATAGTAATTTAAAAGATATTTTTAATCTTTCGGCAAAATAAATATTGCATTGAATTTACTCCTCCAATCTCGACGATTAAAAATGAATGGGCTATTATGATTTCGAGCAAGCCGCTATGGTGAAATCGGTAGACACGCTGCTCTTAGGAAGCAGTGCTAGAGCATCTCGGTTCGAGTCCGAGTAGCGGCATATTTCTAAAAAAGAAATACTAGTCAAATAAATACTATTATAATTCCTATAATGGATAGAATATAATTTCAGATCTCCATTCCATTCTTGGAGGATATCCTTTTTAGGATTTTTTATGATATTTTTTACTTTAGAACATATATTAACTCACATTTCCTTGTCGATTGTTTCAATCGTACTGACGATTTATTTGATTAACTTATTAGTCCACGAAATCGTAGGATTATATGATTCGTCGGAAAAAGGAATGGTAGCCGCTTTTTTATGTATAACAGGATTATTAGTTATTCGTTGGATTTATTCGGGGCATTTACCCTTAAGTAATTTATATGAATCATTAATGTTCCTTTCATGGAGTTTATCCATTATTCATATGCTTCCTTTTTTTAGAAAACAAAAAAATCTTCTAAGTGCAATAACTGCACCCAGTGCTATTTTGACTCAAGGATTTGCCACCTCAGGTCTTTTAACTGAAATGCATCAATCCACAATATTAGTACCTGCTCTACAATCACAGTGGTTAATGATGCACGTAAGTATGATGGTATTGAGCTATGCATCTCTTCTCTGCGGATCATTATTATCAGTAGCTCTTCTAGCCATTATATTTCGAAAAAATAAAAAAAAAAAATTAAAATGTAAAAACAACCATTTTAGGTCATTTTCATTTGGAAAAATTCAATACGTGAATGAAATAAGCCATGTTTTACAAAACAATTGTTTTATTTCGTTTAGAAATTATCACAGGCATCAATTAATTCAGCAATTGGATTGTTGGAGTTCTCGTGTCATTAGTCTCGGTTTTCTATTTTTAACCATAGGTATTCTTTCGGGAGCAGTATGGGCTAATGAAGCGTGGGGATCCTACTGGAATTGGGACCCAAAAGAAACTTGGGCATTTATTACTTGGACAATATTCGCAATTTATTTACATACTAGAACAAATGAAAATTTGCAAGGCTCAAATTCTGCAATTGTGGCTTCTATAGGATTTTTTATAATTTGGATATGCTATTTTGGAGTCAATCTATTAGGAATAGGGCTGCATAGTTATGGTTCATTCGCATTAACATTTAATTGAAAAAAAAAGCAGTTACGAATAGAATATCAAATACATAATAGGAATAGCATACGCATAGATAACTAAAGTTTGTACGAGTTTTTGAAAATCATTTGAATCAAGTCAAATGATTTTCAAAAACTACAAAAATATTTGATTACAATTAAAGTTTATTTTATTAAGTTTTAAGTTTTTAAGTTAAAGTAAATTCATTTTTTGAACTTTTTTTTTACTTTTTTATTATAAAATAAAAACTAACTATCTATAAAAATAATTAGATATAATAGTTTCCACCTTGTCAATTGATAGTGAGAGAACGAAATCCGGATAAATACCAATACCTATTACGGGTAGAAAAATACAGATTGAAAGAAATAGTTCGCGCGGCCCAGAATCTAAAAAATGAGAATTTTGAGAATTAAATTGCTTATATCCGTAGAACATCTGACGTAACATAGATAATGAATAAATAGGAGTTAATATCATTCCAATTGCCGTTACAAAAGTTATTAGTATTTTTGGCATTAAAAGAAATTTTTGGCTCATAATTAATCCCAAAAATACTACAAATTCTGCAACAAAACCACTCATTCCAGGCAATGCAAGAGAAGCCAGCGAAAAGCTACTGAACATTGTAAATATTTTTGGCATTGGGATAGTTATTCCCCCCATTTCATCGAGATAAACAAGACGTGTTCTATCGTAACTCGTTCCTGCCAAGAAAAAAAGTGCAGCACCGATAAATCCATGAGAGATCATTTGTAAAAGGGCCCCGTTGAGTCCTGTATCAGTTATGGAACTAATTCCTATAATTATGAAACCCATATGAGATACAGAGGAATAGGCAATTCTCTTTTTTAAATTACGCTGACCCGGAGATGCTGAAGCTGCATAGATTATTTGAATTGCACCTACTATCATCAACCAGGGAGAAAATATAGAATGAGCATGGGGTAATAATTCCATATTGATACGAACCAATCCATATGCTCCCATTTTTAATAAGATTCCAGCTAAAAGCATACATGTACTGTAATGGGCTTCCCCATGGGTATCTGGTAACCATGTATGTAGAGGTATAATCGGTAATTTGATAGCATAAGCAATAAGAAATCCAAAATAGAATAGTATTTCCAATGCCACAGGATACGGCTGATTGGCTGATGTTTCAAAATTTAATGTTGGTTCATTGGAACCATATAAACCCATACCTAGAACTCCCATTAAGAGAAAAATGGAACCCCCCGCGGTGTACAAAATAAACTTTGTAGCTGAGTACAAACGTTTCTTCCCTCCCCACATGGATAAAAGTAGGTAGACAGGAATTAATTCTAATTCCCACATGATAAAAAAAAGTAAAAGATCTCGAGAAGAAAATAATCCTATTTGGCCGCTGTACATTGCTAACATAAGGAAATGGAACAATTTTGAATCTCGAGTAACTGGCCAAGCTGCTAAAGTAGCTAAAGTCGTGATGAATCCCGTGAGTAAAATGGGTCCTATGGAAAGCCCATCAATTCCCAGTCTCCAATGAAAATCAAAAAAATTGATCCATTTATAATCTTGCTCCAATTGGATTAATGGATCATCCAATTGGAAATGATAACAGAATACATAGGCCATTAGAAGTAGTTCTAATAGGCATATACAAATAGTATACCACCTAATAACCTTATTTCCTCTATGAGGGAAAAAGAAAATGAAAGTACCCGCGAATATCGGCAAAACAACAATTATAGTTAACCAAGGAAAATCATTCGTGGTAAAAACAAGATACACTTACTTTGACTTTGACCCGAAAACCCGTACTCGAGAAAAGAAAAAATTATTAGTTTTATTATTATATATATTTCTTTTCTCGAGTACGGGTTTTGTCGGTAAAGATAAAAAATGATGGATTCAAGTGGAATTTTCTCGAACGTATCAATAACCTAGACCCATGCTACGAGTTGTCTCGTGCCATAAATAAACCCGGACACTCAAAAAATCGGTTGGGCAAGCGGATTCACACCTTTTACAACCTACACAGTCTTCTGTTCTTGGAGCAGAAGCAATTTGTTTAGCTTTACACCCGTCCCAGGGTATCATCTCTAATACATCTGTGGGGCAAGCTCGTACACATTGAGTACACCCTATACATGTATCATAAATCTTTACTGAATGTGACATTGGATCTATAATTTTTTTTTAACATCATAAAATTTCGATCTAGTAAAGTAGTAAATGAATTATATATTGTAGACACCAGATGAATCAATGATTTAGTAGATTTACCAGAATCAATCTACTTCTGGATCTGCTCATGAAAGAAGGCCAAGATACTTTGATTTATTACATTTTATCAAATAGCACTATATGCTGCACATACCCATTTTTTTATTGGCAGATACTCTATATTTTTTTTTATAAACCCTATTTATTCAACAAAGTCGATTGATTGATACGAGTTGATTTTCTGTTACGATGAATTGATGAAACAATAGCTAATCCAATAGCTGCTTCAGCAGCTGCAATTGCTATAACAAAAATCGAGAAAATGTCTCCTTTTAATTGGCGACTATCAAATAAATCCGAAAATGTTACGAAATTTATATTAACTGCATTCAGTATAAGCTCAAGACACATAAGCGCTCGAACCATATTTCGACTTGTAATCAATCCATAGATACCGATGCATAATAAATAGGCACTCAAAACAAGTACATGTTCGAGCATCATTGAACAACTCCTCATCAATCTCGATTCATTTCAATATGAACAACAATTTAACCGATTCAATTGACTAAAATAGAATTAAAAAAGTACGCAAAAAGGTATTGGTAATAGAAAATAGATATAAATATAGAAAAATTCCGTTTTTTTTTTTTTCATTTTTTTTATACTTTATCTTTATATATTTATACATGAACAATAAAAAAAATATTTTGAAGAAAAGAACAAGTCTATATTAATTTAATTAATATAATTTTATATTATTTAATTTCGAAATATTTAGTACTGACGAGCCATAGCAATTGCACCGATCAAGGCAACTAAAAGAATTATCGAAATAAGTTCAAATGGAAGAAAAAAATCTGTTGATAAATGAATCCCAATTTGTTGACCATTATTTATCAAGTCCTGCTCTATAATCTGGTTTGACCTTGTAGTCCAAATAATACCGTACCATGACGTATCTGGGATAGTAGTAATTAATGAAAAAAAAATACTTGTACAAACCAGTGAAGTGACTCCATCTCCAACAGTCCAAAGATAGAAATCTTTGTAATATTCTGAACCATTCATAAACATCACGGCAAATACAATTAATACATTTATTGCTCCCACATAAATAAGGAGCTGTGCAGCAGCTACAAAATGGGAGTTCGATGGAATATGGAATAAGGATGTACAAACAAGAACCAATCCCAACGAAAAGGCAGAAAAAATTGGATTGGTAAGTAATACCACTCCTAGACTTCCCACTATAAGACCCAATCCCAAAAAAACTAAAAGAAAATCATGTATTGGTCCAGGCAAATCCATTCTATGTAAAATAAAAGATAAATTAAGTAGAAATTTTTCATGACCTTATTGAACAAACAAAAAAAAAAGAAGAGGTTACCTATTTTTTGATACCCTTCTAATTGAATTAAATCAATATAGGGTCGTGTGTGGGTTGATGTAGATATGTTTATTTATTATATGAATGATTGAATACCATTTGTTTATCTGAAAGTTTCGTTCAAAATTGCATTGAAAAAATGTCTCGATTCAATTATTTAAATTATTTAGAGTAGAGTATAGAATAATTCTTCTATTTTCTTTTTTTTTTTTTATTTATATATTATAATCACAGATATGATATTTATATATATATACTGTATGTAATGTAGTATTTTAATATACAGAGAATAGATAAATATATTTTTATGAATATATGAAAATCATTACTCTCAACCCCTTTAGGATTTTTAGTTATTATCTAAGCAAAATAAAATGAAGGAAGCTTCGCTACTTTCAATCAAAACGGAATTTTAGTAATTGGTAATTGTTCTTGAATCAAGTGGTTTAGCCGTGCCTTTTTTGATTTGAGTCGAATTCCTAATTGTTCGAATTGTGGAATCTCCAATTACTGACATTGGCAAC